TCAAGTAAGGAAAATTCAATGGAATTCATAATTCTCTCAATGTTATTTTTTTTTTACTTTTTTATTATTGTCTGAATATTCAGAAACTAAGACCACTCTAATGCTCCTTTTCGCCACGCATAAACTGAACCAACAATTAGGATAAGCATGAAAATGAAAGCTTCTATAAATACGGATACCCCCAATACATCAAAACTCATTGCCCATGGATAAAGAAAAACGGTTTCAACATCAAAAACAACAAAAACTAGAGCAAACATATAATACCGGATTCGAAATTGTAACCAAGCATCGCCCATTGGTTCTATACCCGATTCATAACTAGAAAGTTTCTCTGGCCCTTTGTTAATCGGGGCTAAAACTGCGGAAATTAGAAATGCCAAAATAGGAATAACGCTTGATATTATTAGAAATGCCCAGAAAATATCATATTTGTAAAGCAGAAACATAGCCGAACTCCTATGAATGTGGAAAATAGACCAAATTTGTCGATTCAAATTGGAATTCATTGTCAAGTCATCGATAATTGGTTAATCAAAACAACAATTCCTTTTGATCGAACCGCATAGTTTCGTTTGTTTGTTGTGATGTTTCGTTTTAAGATTTCTCGATTGGAATCCTATTTTCATTACACTTCCTTCGATTTTATTTCAATATAGTATAAATCTCTTATACAAACAAAACAAACGAAACCCTTTTGCGTTCACCTCGCTTCGGACTTATCTAAATCAAAGGAATTCAAAAGAAAATTCTAATTTTTGTTTCGAATTTCGAATTCGAATCTTCGAAATTCAATCTGTTTTGATTCTATTCTATATATAGAATATTTTAGGTTTATGAATTATGTTTATTATTATTATTTGAGATTAGTATAGGGCTATACGGACTCGAACCGTAGACCTTCTCGGTAAAACAGATCGAACTAATTCTTATCAAAATGATTCGAACTCTTTCAAAGACCCAACATGCATTTTTTTTTTGCATTGGGCTCTTTCATTAACTGATAGAAATATCAGTTAGTCTACCATATTTTTTCTTGACAGAAAAATAAGGAAATGGCTCCATGTGCTCTAATTCATTATTTGGATTCGGATATAGGAGCACTCCCAAAGTGTTTCAAAGAAGGGTTATCTTGACGTAGGTCTGCTTATGGCCTAGATCAACCTAAACTAAAAGGAGTCTCTATCATCCTGATTAAAGAATCACATATGAAACTTCATACGCCTTAAGATTCATAGAACGAAAAGAGAATTTTTGAGGCCCTTATACTCATTATGCCTAGCATTGAATAGACTAGGTATTCACCTTATCAATATCTCAAATCGATGACGGATTCGATTTTGGTTCCTAAAAGGGCACCCGAATCGGACCGAGCCATTTGTCAGGCTATTGTTCTCTTGTTTTGTTCCCTACAAGCCACAGAGTCAGACATTGGTTTCTCAAAAAGATCAATTCCTTTGATTGCATGATGGACTCCCCTGAAAAACGTTGGCGCACGTGTAAACGAGGTGCTCTACCTAACTGAGCTATAGCCCTTACCCTTGTCCTTGTGAGACCTATTTTATCATATTATGTAGATAATTTCTTGTCAAGATGAATATTCCATGATCTCACACCATATCTCTTTGATCTTTTGGGTTGGTATTGCTTAGAAGTCCTATTGGATTTATACTCCATCGATGGGATGTCATGGATCTCTTTTTGTTTTTTGGTATAATGATAAATGACCTACTTAACTCAGTGGTTAGAGTATTGCTTTCATACGGCGGGAGTCATTGGTTCAAATCCAATAGTAGGTAGAAATTATTAGATACCACGGCCAATGGTATCTAATAAGTTTTTCTACTCACCTTCGTTTATTGATTTTGTATCTTTTCTATCCTATTCGATTTGATTTTCGAATTGAAACTTCAACCTTTTTCCTTCCATCAGAATCTGATTCCACTTGATTGAATTTAATTGGATTCAATTGGCAGAATAAAAATAGGGTGTATAAGCAGAAATTCTTTGGATTATTCTATTCGGGCGCACCAACTAGTTATCAAATCGCATTGATAACCTCTACTCGTGTCCTAGCTCGTCTGAGAGCTAGATTTGCCTCAATTGTTTGTCTCTTGCTTTCAGCTTTCCTCAAATTGGCTTCCGCTATTTCAAGAGTTTGCTGGGCTTCTTGGGGATCAATGTCACTACTCTTCTCCGCATCATTTACTAAAATAGTGATCTCATTATTCCCTATTCTAGCAAAACCACCCATCAGAGCCATCGTTACCCATTGGTCGTTAAAGCGGATTCTTAAAATACCTATATCTACAGCTGTGGCAATAGGCGCGTGATTTGGTAATACGCCTATTTGTCCACTATTAGTCGATAAAATGATTTCTTTCACTTCTGAATCCCAAACAATTCGATTCGGGGTCAGTACACAAAGATTTAAGGTCATTTCTTCAAATTACTCTCCATTTCTAAGTTTGTAGCCTTCGCAGTAACTTCATCGATGTTA